ATTTTCATGAAAAAGCCCTTTATCGGATTTGAACCGATGACTTACGCCTTACCATGGCGTTACTCTACCACTGAGTTAAAAGGGCCCTATTCAATTCATGAATTAACCATTTTATATTATGAGTCTACTACATATATACATATATGCAGTAGACTCATAATGGACAAAAAATTTGTATTTACCTAGAAAGTGGGTAAAATTTTTCTCGTTTTTGCATTTTATGGCTTAGTGCGAGATAGTGATAGGCATATTATATTGCATCTCAACGATAAACGAAGCAATGAGTGAAAATGGAAGAAAATAAATGAAATGAAACTAAATGGGGTTTTACCTCCCCTACCCCTTTTTTCTGTCCGGCTAACCATTGCCTGAACTGAAGGAATCCTATACTTCCTTTCGTTATATCGAATAGTATGGGATGCTTCATTCATGAAGCATCAACCCCCCAAAAAATGTTATGATTCTATAGAATCATAACATAGAAAGACTCTTCGGATCTAGCCATACCATTAGATTATATTGACAATTCCAAAAAACTGTTCATACTATCATCATAGTATGATGACGGTCGGGCGGATATGCCCCCATCGTCTAGTGGTTTAGGACATCTCTCTTTCAAGGAGGCAACGGGGATTCGACTTCCCCTGGGGGTAGGGTACTACAAAAGGAAGTTGATCATGGATTATCAATAAGCCTAGAATGAATTCTTCCTGGGTCGATGCCCGAGCGGTTAATGGGGACGGACTGTAAATTCGTTGGCGACATGTCTACGCTGGTTCAAATCCAGCTCGGCCCAAAAAATCACCGCTCCATGAGTATAATATAACCAATTTGTCCTACAGAAAAGAAATACTTGATCTGCAGAAATGAAGGAAAAGGGTCAATTTTTTGCTCTATTTATATTTTTTTCTCATCTCATTGAAAGGTTGATTATCCACTTTTAACAATAAAAAAAAAAGAATCACTAGTTACTAATAATCCGCGGCACTCTCGCTAAAGCCCGTGTTTATGTGGATATGATATCACTATATCATTCGTGTATCTGTTACGTTACAACATGACAATTCTTATGAAACCATAAGAATATGTATGCTATACACCTTGCTGGGATTGTAGTTCAATTGGTCAGAGCACCGCCCTGTCAAGGCGGAAGCTGCGGGTTCGAGCCCCGTCAGTCCCGAACTAGGATCCGATGAATTTCTCAATTCATTTCTCTATTTTTCGCGAAAGGGAAGAGGGGGAGCCGAATCGAATCCCCGGTGCGGGGAGGGGAATTTTTTTTCTCGCATTTATCATCAGATAAATATGGGAATTTCCATTTCTTTTCCGAGTTCTTTCCCTAGTACTGATTGATAAGGGAGAGACATATGTCGATTGGTACAATCGGTAGTATTGCTATATTCAGTATTTTTTGTTCAAATATTTGATTTTTTATACTAAATCCTTTATTTTTCCATCTCACTTATACTGTTTGTATCTGTGTATGACCCAGACAATACCAGTCATATGATACCTCATAATTTTATGTACTAATTTTATGTACATAATTCTATGTATATGTATGTATTAAGTAGGGAAGTTGTATAAAGAAGATAGCTAATAGGTTATGTTATAGAAAAGAAAAAGTGGAAAAAGGGTATGAAAATCTAATAATTGATGTGTATTTCTGATCAAATCAAAAATGATATTTTTGATTTAGTATGATAAAAGATCTTTCCTTTCTATGTTATACTACTACTATATTATTTACTATATTATTGAATTTTCGACGATGAATTGATTTGATAGATCAGAAATTGTTATTCATAATATTTATCTGATTCAGTATCATCGGGATGCAATTAATCCCGTTGAATTTGCAGGAGTCAAATTTATCATCTCTATGGGATTAGATCCCGAGTTATTGCGAAACAAAAGAAGATTAGATTATGGAAGTCAATATTCTCGCACTTATTGCTACTGCACTGTTCATTCTAGTTCCTACTGCTTTTTTACTTATCATCTATGTAAAAACAGTCAGCCAAAATGATTAATTTGAATGAAACTTGAATTATTATTAGTTCTTATCGATGATTCAAGAAATGAAAGAAAGGGATTCAAACTCTAAATCTTAAATGAAATGATTAGGCTGGAATCAGAAGTATCGTAGTAAGTATCTAAGCTGGTGTGGTAGAAAGAACTATATATATAGTTCTTTCTACCACACCAGCTATAGTATTGTTTTTATTATTATATATAGATCAAATTACAATATGTATGTACATATATTAGATGTACATATAGATAGCACTCTATTTCTTTTAGTTTGATTTCCCATCTCAAGAAGTCATTGATTGAACAATTAACGGATGATCCGCGGAGTTAAGTTATACAGTAACTTCTTCGGATTTGTAAAAGGAGTAGAGCAGACCCTGTCCATTTTTCATGCTTAAACATGAGATGAATCAAAAAAAGCATAAAAACTTTTCTAGTAGTCTAAAACAAATGTTAAATGTGTGATATGTGGATCGCTCAACAGAAGAAAGATCTAATTTTATTATGTGTCGGATCTCTTTGGCCAATCACTAATCGCTTCGTTTCCGATAGAAAGAAAATATGTATTGTCGTAATAGCAGAACGACTTTCTTTTAGAAAGGTAAAAGAAAAAGGGAAATAAATAAAGAAAAAAAATAGTAGTAGTTTTTCTTATTGTAATATCCATAATTATGATAAGAGCTGATTCACTAAAATAGAATATTTAGTAAAAATTAGGTTGGAAAAAATAGCCTATCATGCATGGTAATCATTCATTACTGTATTCCAGTACAATTTGGAAGACATTTTTCTTTTTTAGGGCTTCGCAAAATGATCAATAAAGAATTGATACGATTCGATTGAGCAATTAGTAGTGCCCAGCCCTAGAGTCCACTTCTTCCCCATACTACAAGTGAAAGGGAAAATGTAAAGACTACCATTAAAGCAGCCCAAGCAAGACTTACTATATCCATGTGAATTATGTCCTCTATTTCTATGAAGGAATTATTCTATTATTGATTAATAATCATAGCGGAATCAATGGCGCAGAGTCAAAATAGGTAAGACTATTTATTTATGAACCAATTCAATGAATACACTCGTAACAAGTTTCTATATTTTAGGGTTTCTGGTAAAATCAGAAAGCATTTAGTACAAATACGATGATACACACGCCTTTTCCTTGGAAATAGCAAAGGAATGCTTCTATATGGAGCATGTAAGAATAGTAAGACCTATGTTTGTTTTTATATTAATGCCTTTCCTTACTAAGCAAAAAGCATCAAAATATACCATCACGATAGATAACTATCTATCAGATACCTCTATTTCCTATTTGATCTAAGCTTACTGTATTTCTTTCTGTGAAAGAATCAGGAGAACCTACCACCACTATTAATTAATACATTCTTTTTTTTTTTACTTTTACCTTTACTCTTTTAATATAAGAGATCTTGTTATTATAGTCTTTCGTATAATTTCTTCTTCAATTCTAGTAGCAAAAACAGAGTGTCCCTTAGGAACCTTTGGATACCGAGATTTCCGACCTTAGTTCTGAATCCCGGAATTGACTCTCACCATTTATTTGATTCAATTGAAAAATCAAATAAATGGTGAGAGTCAATCATTAAATTAATAAATGAGAGTTGCTTCATCCCTATTGATACCGATTTGGGCTACACCTAAATTTGGAGAAAAAAAAATGACAGTCTTTTAGAAAACCTACGCCATGGGTTATCAAAATCGAGTATTGACACGACACGCCCACTTAGTCCTTTGCCTCTGCTTCTTGCGGAGCAAGAATTCGTCGAATTAGATCGGCACAAGATAGGAAAGAAATAAAAAATCTTTTGTTGATCAGGCGACACCCGGATTTGAACTGGGGATAAAGGATTTGCAGTCCCCCGCCTTACCACTTGGCCATGCCGCCAAATTAGGTCAAAAATGGATAAAAATATTATCTATATTCTAATTCTATTACTCACTCCTTTACTTTATCTTGAATACCATTGTACCTATCCTTTTCAAAAAAGAAATTCCTGTTTTTTATTGGATCTAGTTTAGATTCTTCTCTTCGATTGATTGTATCTTAAAATATACATCGCTTAAAAACATCCCTTCTCCTTTCTATTGAGAGTAGAAAAAATGGATTTCTGGTCACAGACTGCAAAATTCAGGACAAATTGGAACCATTAACAATTTACTTTGAATTAGCGAACGATTCCTCCATTTTTATCTCCAATGAAATTTTGTTTCATTGAATGGCAAAAGAAAATCAAATTGATTTATGACTAATTTATGACTAATCAGTATTCATTTTTTTTTTCAATAATCAATCCTTTTCAATTTCAATTATAATAACATATATGTGTATATGTAAACCCCAGAACAGAAATTGTTACCCAGATACCAAACCTGATCTCTCTCTTATGTACATATCCCTATAGAGAATCCTCCTGTTTCAATTTTTCATTGAATATATTGAATAGAAAATACAAATTTTTATGGAGTGTGACTAATGTTGTCCCAAGTGAAATTACAATAAAAGATGTGATATATGGATAAAATGGATAGCCATATCAGCATGTACTTAATAAAATAAATACAATAAATACTATTCTTATTATATTTTATATTTATATTCCGCAATTCAAATTCTATAAATTCCACTGACTACCAAAAATAATCCGCGAATTCTTTTTTGAACATGAAATTGAGTGTGTTAAAAAAAAAAAAAGGAAACTCTATACTACTTTTTATTATTCTGTCTTTATCTCATTCATAGAGAGGAGATCGAATTTCGAACCCATTTCCTTTTTTTGGTACCCCATTGGATCGTAATATCATAATAATAGGTAGAAATTGGATCAATTTTTATATTCTATACAAGAGCAAGACTCCATAAGTGGAACTAACAGAATTTTTTTTCAGGAATATTTTTGCAATTTATTTCTATTTGTACCTGTCGCAAATTCGAACTTGCGTCG